TTCCATAGAAAAAAAGGTGTTCAAAAAGAGTTTCAGAAGATGTTGATCGTAAATGATAAAATTGGTTACAAAGAAAAATGAAGATGGATTCGTATTCACATACATAAGAATTATATATAAACAAGAATAATCTTTTATTCTTTTTTGAAACAATGGAACTTGATTTCTTTGGAGTTGGAATAATAAGACTATTCCAATTCTGATACTCATAGAGAAGGAAGCGTAATAAATGGAAAAAAGAGGCGTCTTTCAACCAGGAGCGAAGAGTTTGAACAACGATTTCTAGATGGATGGGGTAGGGTATTAGTATATCTGACACATAATTTAAATGTACAAAATTGTCTTCTAAAAACGGAAATAGTGAATGAATTGATCGTAAATTTTGAGATTTGCCTATTTCTTCTTTCCTTTCTAAGGAAGATACTAATCTTAGGGAAAAGGGAATTTCCCCAATAACTGCAAATCCCTCTGATATCATTTGCGAATCTAAAGTTTTGTTATGCCCCAACAATAGGTTTTGGTTTGACTCATTAGCAGAAATAAGCAAAGGATTCTGTTGAGACATTCGAGTAATTAAACGTTTCACCATTAGTGAACTGGATTTATTATCATAACCAAAATTTTCCACCAAAATGAATCTATTTAAAACATGATCATGAGCCAGTGCATAAATATACTCTTGAAAGATAAGCGGATATAGTAAGTCCTGTTTCAAAAATTTATAGAGTTCAAAATATCGTTGAAATTCCCCCATTTGAAATTAGATTTGAACCAAAGATAGGCATAAGATACTTCTTGGATTATCAAATGATACATAGTGCGATACGGTCAAAACGTAGTATAATAATAAAATAATATATACCTCGGAGACAGGTAAGCTCATCAACGGACTCTCCATCCTCTTTTTTTTTCATCTAATAGGTTTATGTTCGTTATAGGATAACAAGATGGTTAGAAATCTTTTATTTTTGAAACCCAATCGCTCTTTTGATTTTGGAAAGAATTGAATTATCTTTATCAATATACTGCTTCTTTTACACATTCCTCTCCAATGCATAAATGGAGAATATCAACATAGTTAGGATTCATAAAAAAAGGATAATCCACTCATAATAGGCATAGGAGAAGCCGTTCCCGCACCAGGCACTAATCCATTTTTAACGTCTATCTAATTAGATCGGGTAATCATTCAAAGTTAAGAACAGAAGCCGGTTGCTTTTTTGTTTCCCTATAATTAGAGCCAGAGGGCTCTATCCATTTATTCACTCGACCCAACTTTTAATTCATTTTGTTCCGCCCCGATCCAAGCCTTCAAACAAGTCTTTGTACCGATCCGGTAAGAATGCAATATTCTCAGAATTATCTATTGCTACGACATGCTATTTTTTCCATTCATTCCCTTTCAGGATCAGTCGTGGTCTTACAAACTCTACCGATGGTATGGACGAATCCCTTGCTTCATCCAAATGTGTAAACGATACTAGCCGCACTTAAAAGCCGAGTACTCTACCGTTGAGTTAGCAACCCAAAAATCGAAAAACAATAGGATGTGTAAATGTCAATACAGTAAAAAAATATAACTAAATTTGAGTGCCATTACACAATCAAAACATTTTATTTTAAACTAAGAATACAAAAAGAAATCTCAAAATTAAATCGCTTCTGAACTGAATATAAAAATGAAGAGATCAGATGCAAATATACTAAATTTGCATATAATTCTAATTTAGAATAGATATAAATGTACAAGTGAATCAACCTCCCGTTCTTTTTTTTCACTCCAATAAAAAATTATTGTATCACAGAGAATTCAACGAACCCATCAATTGAACGAAGTAAAATAAAAAACCGAACCTATGTCAAGAAAAGATTTATACTTATACACGATCAAATTATATTTGTTCGATACACTGTTGTCAATATAAATGTGAATACAAAAATGGAAATAATTAAAATATTCACTATAAGGACTGGTGTTGGATTGGCACTACATAGATGCAAAAAGGTGTAGATAGTAGATCAAGGAATAAAAAGTAGTAAAAAAAAAAATCCGAGTTCTTCAATCAATATAAGTTGAGCGAATAAGCAAGTTTGATTCCGTGGTTATTATTATTTGTTAGTAGAGTTCCAATGAAAACCAGTCGATTGCAGATAATGTCATAATTTTAGATTTCGAGATCCAATTTCTTCATCTAGTCCCTCTATTTTGGGAATATCCCCCTTCGCTTTTTGTCGTTATATACCAATACCACTAGAACAGGGGATTCTATGGGAACAAGACGAAAAGGCGGGGTTAGAGAAGTAGAGAAAAGCTTATACTCTTTATTTTCATTTTGTTTGATTAAAGGGAAGTTCCTTAAAAACCTCCGCCTTCTTTGAAATATCATGAACAGTTCCTGTAGGTTGAGCGCCTTTTTCAAGGAAATATAGAATAGCAGGAACATTTGAATAAGTTTGATTCTTTATCGGATCATAAAAACCAACTTTCCGGAGATCTCTCCCCTCTCTTCGGGATCGAACATCAATTGCAACGATTCGATAGACGGCTCATTGGGATAGATTAAAATACCCCCCCTAGAAACGTATAAGAGGTTTTCTCCTCGTACGGCTCGAGAAAATTATGTCTATGTATAAAATTAGAGTGTCAAATAGATCCATAAAATCATCAAATCAATTAGACTATGATTAAAGATTTCAATTTGTTTCATTTAGAAATGTAAAACAAAAAATTGTACTCATAACTCAAGTGGGATAACTCTCAAATAGCTCACAATCCCTAAGCTATTTCATTTTTTGAGTGGTCTCTAGCCCCCTTCTTGTCTCGTTTATAATCTGTTTTATTCTTCATATTTAGTTGTTGAGACAATGAAAAATGGTGTTTCCTTGTTCCAGGATCCTTTATCTTTTGTTTGAATCATTGGGTTTAGACATTACTTCGGTGATCCTTAATCCTTATCAAAATGGCAGCAACATACCTTTTTTGTGATTTCGTTCTATCAAAGAATCATCAGAACGGTTGATTCACGCGTGTTCCACTTTTGATTGAAAAAGTTTTACCAAGTCCAACAAATTTGACTTTTTTTTAGATTTCGATTTGAAACTTTAGAAAATGGAATCCTTTCAATTTCTATTATAGAAGCTATATTTACGAAGTTGTTCAAACTTATTAATTGACACTAACCCTAGACCCTTACCCTTGAGAAATGACTCAATACTTTCTACTCGAGCTCCATCATGTAACTCTAATAACCCCTTTTTTACATTACAACCCAAGAAAAATGATGGGTTCTAGTCGAGCAGAACAAAGGATGTCGAGTCAAGAGCACTTCTATTCGTAATAAAATGGTGGATTATTACATCCACAGCTGATCATGTCCTTCAAGTCGCACGTTGCTTTCTACCACATCGTTTCAAACGAAGTTTTACCATAACATTCCTCTAGTTTGGAACTAGTATTTAATTGATTCAATTATGGAATCATGAATAGTCATTAGTGCGATCGCTAAATAATAAGAAATCTGTACTTTTGTCCTTCTATATCGATAATAGAAATAGATATGAATGGGTAGTTAGTTTCTGAAAACGTCTCAGCACTAATTTTTAAATCCCATAGGTAGCAAATAAACGGAAGAATAGAACTCTTAGACCCAAACAAAAAATGACAAAAAACTCGGTGCAAAGAAAACAGATCTGTTACATATGTAATTTACTTGATCGTTTGTTAATGAGATTCAGACAGATACATAGATATATGTATTTCAATTAAATATTAAAACGAAAATATATAGGATAGGGTACCGAAATTCACTTCAATAGGAATAGCAGAGAGGGATGGGCACAGGCATACAATGATAGTCTGTCCAACTTTTTTTATTCAAACTAGTGTGGTGTGGGGTCTATGTTCCTATCTGACCTAGATAACAAAACAACTAGATTAAGTAGATTAAGTTACATCTCTGTCTCATTCGAACGCAATTTAGTTTGATAAAACAATATTCTTCTCTGAATCAGATAAGTAAAAATGATAAACAAGAATCATATTATAGCCACTACGCCACTCTTAAATTCAAATTAAAGATCTTAAAGAGAGTCTTGTTCAAAAAAGCAAGAGTTTTACGGATATGATATAATGGGTGCTCTGGGACGGAAGGATTCGAACCTCCGAATAGCGGGACCAAAACCCGTTGCCTTACCACTTGGCCACGCCCCATTTAAATTCCAATTCTGCACTAATAAACACTAATATGAGTGTTGGTTTTTCGTCAATTCCAATGCAAATACATATCTATGCACTATATTGTTGATAGGATTTTGCTACGTGTAGATATATATAATATAGAATTAAACTGGACTTGATTGATCATTACATATAATTTAATTAAGATATTGTATTGTATAAACGTATGATTTCTTATATTCTCTTTTTAGAATTGAAGGCTTTTGATTGGGTGAATGGGTTGAAAGGATTTTTTGGTCTACTTTACTTTCTTCATTCTTTTTTGCCTTATATCAATAAGATATCAATAACTCAATCAAAATACAATTATCTCCAAGAAAAAAATCTTTGTTATGCTTAATATTTTTTGCGGTATCTGTCTTAACTCTGCCCTTTATTTGAGTAGTTTTTTCTTGGCCAAATTACCCGAGGCCTACTCTTTTTTAAATCCAATTGTCGATTTTATGCCGGTCATACCTTTGCTGTTTTTTCTTTTAGCCTTTGTTTGGCAAGCTGCTGTAAGTTTTCGATGAAATTTTGAATTAAGTCTTAGAGTATGAACCTTTAGTTGAAACATTGAAATTCTTGAATCACCCCATTTCTTCATTATGACCTTTTTCTTTTCTCGTCAAAGATCTTATATAGGATACCCCACAATTCGGTATTGCGGGTATTTCAAAATAAAATTCAAATTTTACTAAAGAAAAACCCTGTCTAAAAATTAAAAAAGTACTTCCTTTCATGGTGTCAAAATATGATATGTGATATAAAAATGGATAATCTATTCTCTAAAAAAAAAAAAAAAGATCTTGGAGATTGTGTAATGCTTACTCTCAAACTCTTCGTTTACACAGTAGTGATATTCTTTGTTTCTCTCTTCATCTTCGGATTCTTATCTAATGATCCAGGACGTAATCCTGGACGTGAAGAATAAGCATCAAATAATACTTTTACTTGATCGAAAGATAACTTAAATATCAAGCGATCCAGGGAAACGGAAAGAGAGGGATTCGAACCCTCGGTACGAATAACTCGTACAACGGATTAGCAATCCGACGCTTTAGTCCACTCAGCCATCTCTCCCAATTGAAAACGGATAATAACTATGTTACATTACATATAAAGTAAAGTAAGGATTGAAATTATCTCTTTATCCTTATTAAAATTTAAATCGACTTATATCTTAAAAAGATAGTATAGTTTAGTCTAATTAATATCTCTATTTAATTCTAATTAAATTCGAATAAAAATAAGAGTTCTATAATTTATATAATTATATATATATCACGTTTATCAGCAATTCCAACTCTAAAGTACGGGCTCGCAAAATTATTTTATGATAAAAAAAAAAGAATACCTCGTTATTTTTGTCGGATAAGGGCTTTTCCATGGCCTGGCCGGGTCAGTACCTAGCCGGGCCTTTTTTTGTTCCACTGAATCATAATCATAGATAATTAGCTGAATTTAAAAATGTTATTGAAGCAACAACAATAATAAATCTTAAATTATAAGGAGGATTCTTTCTATTCCTATGATAGGGAATTCAAGTATCATTTCTGATTTTTGATTATTTTTTTTTTTAGCACCCTTTTCTTAATCGCATTAAGTACCCAACAAAACACGTCAACACTTCATTTTTAATAATTCTTGTCTGATCCTGTATTGATTACATCCGATTCGACAAAAGATCCATTTATAGATAATAATCGCATTGTAGCGGGTATAGTTTAGTGGTAAAAGTGTGATTCGTTCTATATAACCCCTTACATAGTTAAGGGGTCCTTCGGTTTTCTTCATATTCCGAAAAAAAAAACTTTATTTCTTAAAAGGATTTAATTCTTTACCTCTCAATGACAGATTCGAGGAAGAATATACATTCTCGTGCTTTTTATATTTTATACAAGGATCAATTAGCAATTGAAAAATTGGATTATGAAATTACGAAACATAATTTTTTTTGGATCACTACTTCCAATTGAATGAGTAAAAGGATCTATGGATGAAGAAAGCTTTTTTCTAATCGTAACTAAATCTTCAATTTTAGATTTGTTTATAGATTATAGAGGGGAGATTGAAGCAAAATAGCTATTAAACGATGGCTTTGGTTTACTAGAGACATCGCTATATTGTTTAGCTCGGTGGAAAGAAAATTCTTTTCCTCAGGATTCGTTCAAATAGAAATAGAGAACGAAGTAACTAGAAAGAGTGTTATAATCCTCCTCTTCTAGAGGGATCATCTAGAAAGCGAGTAGTTTAAAATGTATTCAGACAGTAAAGGCTGACATAGATGTTATGGGTCAATTTTTTTTTCAGTTACGTCTTAAATCGGGGAAATTATCCATCTACCATAAAGGAGCCGAATGAAATAAAAGTTTCATGTTCGGTTTTGAATTAGAGACGTTCAAAATGATGAATCGACGTCGACTATAACCCCTAGCCTTCCAAGCTAACGATGCGGGTTCGATTCCCGCTACCCGCTTTCTCTTTTTATTATTTTTTAAATTCAATTCATAATTTCACCTTAATCTATCATTGAATTGAATACGTAATTGCCGAAATTTGCTCACATACAATCCGCTATTTATTTTTTTTTACGAACAAGAGATTCGAAGTAAAAAATACGAAAACAAATAGGAATGAAAGGCGTCCATTGTCTAATGGATAGGACATAGGTCTTCTAAACCTTTGGTATAGGTTCAAATCCTATTGGACGCAATTTTTTTCCATATATATAAATATATAATATATATTTTTTTGATTTCTATATTTCTATGTCAAGAAATATTTTTTGAATAATTTTCATTGAATCCGAGATACTTATATTTTATTTAATATTAAAATATTCGAAAATTAAAATAATATCTAATTAATCTAAAAAAAAATCACCTTTTTTTTCATTTTAAATTTTGAAAAATATAAAAGATATAAGAGTGATCCATTTTTTATGCTTGTTCCTGAAGTAGAAAGCGTTCCATCTGTTCCTGAATAGCTTCTTTCAAAATGGCTTCCGCTTCCTCGGTAAATTTCTTGGTAGAAGATATTATTTCGTGAAGCTGAGGTTTATTCGTTTTTAAAAAAGTACGCAACTCAACAAGAAATTTCCTTACCTGTCCAATCTCTAATGAATCGAGATAGCCATTTGTTCCGGTATAAATAGTCATTATCTGTTCTTCTACCGTAAGAGGGGCTGATTGGGATTGCTTAAGCAATTCCCGTAATCGTTGACCTCTTGCCAATTGATTCTGAGTAGCTTTATCAAGATCAGAGGCAAATTGTGCAAAGGC